TATACCCCAATCCGTCTAATCTAGTTACTTCGTTCCCTATTTCCACTCGAGAGATCCTGAGGAAAAGAATTGGGTTTCCCACCGAGCTAAAACAATATGAGGATGGTTCTAGTAAACCAAAACTATCGTTTTCTAGCTATTTGGCTTCAATATTCCTTTTACAACACAAAAATTGAAGATCTAGTTACGATTGGAAATAATTTTTTTGTATCTTCATCCATAGATCCTTTACTCATACTCATTCAATTGGAAGATTTGATCCAATTCATAAAAAAAATTATGCTTCACGACTTCATAATCCCAAATTTTTATTCAATTTCGAATTGACCTTTGGATACAAATCGTGAGAATGTATATTCTTCCTCAAATATGCTATTGAGGGAAAAAGGATTAAACCTTTTTTAAGAAATAAAGTTTTTTGTGATCGGAATATGAAAAAACCGAAAGACCCCTTAACTATTTAAGTTATTAATTGAACGAATCACACTTTTACCACTAAACTATACCCGCTACATAATCCATTATTATATATGAATGGGCCTTTTGTCGAACAAAAGAATGAGATACAATTAAGATAGTATCAGACTCATGAAAATTCTAGTGTTGACACTTTGTCTCACTGCGGAGGTACTTGAAAAAGTAGGCGAAGAACAGAAAGTAACTTATTTAAATAACAAAATTCGAAAATTCTAATATAATAAATTGAAAAGTTATACTTTTCATTTGCTGGAAACTATTATTAATAGTTCCGAATCGAAGGAATTATTGAAGCTGGACCATAAAAACGATGAATTCTGCATTTCTTTTTTCCTTTTCAACTTCTCCTTCAACTGCCGGATCTTATGAATTTGAATTCGGATCAATTAGATTTCAAATGTTCAAATAAAGCTTGTCCCTTGAACAAGTAAATGAGTTATGTTATATATGTTATATAACATATGTGTTTCATTTTTGGTATTGTTTAATATATGTATGTGTTCTTTTTCAGTTAAGTAATTAAGTAAATTGAAAAAAAAAAATACTAATACTTTGAAAATATTCAAAATATGTGAAAAATATTATTTATATTCTTATTATTCATATTCTATAGTAGTAATATTTAATAAAATAATACTAAGACACTTCACTTCTATCATAGGAATGGGGATGGAAATTGTCTTTGTTTTTGTTATAGCTTCAATCATTTTTGATTTGATATTAAATCATACACAATTAAATTGTTTGATCTATGAAATGATTCATCAAAACCAAAGAAGTAATGTAATAGCCCGGCCAGTACTTAACCAGGCCGGGGAACGAACCTTTCTTTCAAAGTTCAAAAAGTGAAGTAAGGTATTTTTTCTATAGCTATTCTATTGGAGATAAGATATCTATTTTTAATCATTATCTAAATTAATGATCAAATTCGTAATAATAAATAATAAAGACAGAAATCTTTTTTACTTAAAGTGTCACATAACATAACAAATTTTCAATTTTTAATTGGGAGAGATGGCTGAGTGGACTAAAGCGGCAGATTGCTAATCCGTTGTACGAGTTACTTGTATCGAGGGTTCGAATCCCTCTCTCTCCGTTCCCTCTGATCACTTCAGACTTTCGAATTTGCAAAAATTTCGATCCCTTAATTTTTTCATCATAGGGAAATGCATGGAATAAAAAAAAAAGAAAAACTCAAAATCTTTTTTTTTATTCCTCGCGCCCAGGATTACGGCCTGGATCGTTAGATAAGAATCCGAATATGAAGAGAGAAACAAAAAATATCACTACTGTGTAAACAAAGAGTTTGAGAGTAAGCATTACACAATCTCCAAGATTATTTTTTTGTAAAAAGGAAATAGATTGCCTATTTTTTATCACATACACTATTTTGACATAACACCTCAAAAATGAAGTCTTTTCTTGAAAAAAGTAATTTTTACGAATTTTTGGGGATATAAGAAAAGAAAGATCTGGCCATATCCATTATTGGGTATTGTGGAGTCCTTAAAAAGTCCTTGTTTACTGGAAGGTCAGAACGAGGAAATAGGTTAATCAAAATTTATCACTGTGGTCATTCAATATACAAGAATTTCGATTTTTGAATCGAGGGTTCATAATGTAAAACTTATCTGATCTTATCAATTTTTATAATTTTTTTTTCGGATAAATCATGAATTTTGCAGAGTATTAAAGATTTTATCGAAAACTTACAGCAGCTTGCCAAACAAAGGCTAATAGAAAAAAAAGTACAGGTATGACAGGCATAAAATCTACGATTGGATTGAAAAAGGCATAAGCCTCGGGCAATTTGGCAAAGAAAAAACTACTCGAATAAAGGGTAGAATTAAGACAGATACAGATTAAACTAAAGATATTAAGCATAACAAACATTTCATTCTTGTAGATTAGAAAATTTGATTTTGGTTGAGTTCTTTTTATGAGGGAAAAACGAAAAAGCGGGTCAAAAAATCCTTTTTTTTCTTCGAACTCTCCTAAATCAAAAATCTTTCCTTTCATTCTCAAATGAGAATACAAGGAATTATAGTTTCATACAATATCTTAATTGAATTTTATGTAATGATCAATAATTTTTTTATTATATATTTACATGTGTTGAATTCTAGTAACAATGTATTTCATATGTATTTGAATTGGGATTGACGAATGACCACTACCAATATTAGTCTTTATTAGTGTCTCGAATATAAATCTAAATGGGGCGTGGCCAAGCGGTAAGGCAGCGGGTTTTGGTCCCGTTACTCGGAGGTTCGAATCCTTCCGTCCCAGATCGTCTCTATGAGAAACGAAAGTTTCTTCTTTTTAAGAATTTTCCGTTTATGTTTAATCTTGTATATAATGTGATCCAACCTTTTGTTCTCAATTAGAAGAATAATTATAAGAATTATATCTTTTTTTTTTCGTTTGGTTTCTTACAAATGTGATCGAGTGCACGGGTAGAAAGAAAAATATTTCTTTTAATTCCGAATTCCAAAAAGAATTTTTTGGGGGTGAGGTCATCCCCATTCAGAATATGCTTGTACTATTCATATTGAAGTTAGTTACTTAGGGAAACTTTGTGTTCCATATCCCTGAAATGCGGATTCTCACATGATGCATTCTGAATCCAAATAGAAAAAGGCTTTTTTATTCCATTACCCAAGGGGAGGTCAAAAGAAAATAAATGGTGTATCCCAATTCCACATAAAATGTGGAGACTAAAGATTACGTAGTTTTTGGTATTAATTTCATTTCACGGCTCGTCTTAAAACTTCTAAGGAAAAAAATAGGAAAAACGAATTAATCTGGATCCCATTTTTTTGCATTTTATCTTATTCTCTTATTCAAATAAATAATTGGAAATCAATGTAACGGTCGGGTGGATGAACATTTATATATTCCAATTACTTGATGGAATTGACGGAAAGATTCTTGGACCTGAAGTAAAACAAAATTTGTCTGTATAATAGAAAAATATTCGAAAATAAAAATAATATATAATGAACAAGCCCTAATGTAGATAATACATTATCTATTGTTATTGTATTGTTCTATTTCAGTAACAGTGGCTTTTTGGTTAAGTCAATAAAGGCCTGCGATTCTTTAAATATCCACTATTCCCCCCGGTAAGAATTGTTCGTTGTATATAATGGATATGAAAAGATTAGATTCTTCTTAGTCTTGTTAGTCTTGATTCTGATCTTTTCTTTCAGATGAAAGAAAGAATAACAACTTTCATCTTACCCCTTACAAGAAACCTTTTCTATTCCATACTCACGAAAACAAAAAACGATTTGAATCTTCATTTTTATGAACCCTCGGTACTCGAAGAAGTGTGAAAAATCTCTATTTATATTATAGAGAAACTTCCGAACTTTTCGAGTCATCGGAATAGCTTAGATTTGGTTAATAACTGGTTTTGTTCAGAAATTGGAAATCTATTTCTATTAAGGACCGTTCTTTTGAGGTTTAAAATTTATTTGTTCGAGAAAAATAGGATCTTTTCATGATTCACTATCCCGAACAATCTGTTGAAGATGTAAATAAGACTTCAGTTTCAGTAAACCCGTTTATTTGTTTTTTTAGAAATATGTTTCATTCATATGATAGAATATGGGGTGAAATAGCTTAAACTTTTTTCTAAGACTTTTCCGGATAACTATGTATCTATGACTAGATACATAGAAAGTATTATATACCGTTGAGCCAATGACTATTCATGATTCCATCTTGAATCAATTCCATACCGGTTTGCAATTTTTTTAATTAAAGGAATGTTATGGTAAAACTTCGTTTGAAACGATGTGGTAGAAAGCAACGTGCGACTTGAAGGACATAATTCGTTGTGGATTCTTACATCCACCATTTTCTATAGGAATGAAGATGCTCTTGAATCGACATAGTTTGTTCTAGGAACCTAATTTGTGTTGGGTTGGTAAATAGGAATAGTACATGATGGAGCTCGAGCAATAAATATTGATTCATTTATCAGGGGGAGGAATCTAGGGTTAGTAACAATTAATAAGTTAGACCAACTTTGTAAGTATATCTTCAATATAGAAATCGAAAGGGTGAAAATTGGAACAAGTTTGAAATAAAAAACGTCAAACAAATTTGTCTGAATTGAAAAAAAAAACTTTTTCGATGCAAATTAAAATAAAAGTGGATTATATTATAAGGTAATCTATCGTTCGTATTATCTTTCCATAGAAATAAATAACAAAAAACAAAAGGCATGTTGCTGCCTTTTGAAAAGGAGTAAGGATCATCGAAGTAATGTCTAAACCCAATGATTTTACAAAGCAACGAGAAAGGATTCCGGAACAAGAAAACACTATTTTCAATTGTCTCAATAATTTTATTATTATGAGGAGGAAAAATAGATTCGAGACGAGACAAACAAAATAGGTTAGAGACGACTCAAGAAATGTCTAAGGATTTATCTTCGAACTTTTTTGGAATTATCCAACTTGAGTTATGAGTATGAATGATATTTCGATTTTTTCTGTATGTAAGTAAGACCCAAAAACAACTCAAATCATAGTCCATGATTTTATGCATATATTTACTATTATATTCATATATACAGAAATATTAGAATCGTTTTTTCTCGAGCCGTATGAGGAGAAAACCTCCTATACGTTTCTAGGGGGGGGGTATTGTTTATCTACATCTATCCCAATGAGCGATCTATCGAATCGTTGCAATTGATGTTCGATCCCGAAGAGAAGGAAGAGATCTTCGAAAATTGGGTTTTTACAATCCGATACAGAATCAAACTTATTTAAACGTTCCTGCTATTCGTTATTTCCTTGAAAAAGGTGCTCAACCCACAGGAACTGTTCATGATATTTTAAGGAAGGCGGAATTATTAAAAGAAGAAGCTTCGTAAAAAAAAAGAAAGGTAACTAGTATCTATTGGGGGGAATTATTTACCCACAATTTGTTCTTTTCTTGTTCTATTCATACTTATTTTTTTTACTTTGTTTGTTATGGGAATCCACCAACAAACAAAGGACGAACTTTGCTTATTCTATCTCTATTGATTGAATAAACCCGACATTTTTTCTCTATCTTTTCTTTATTTTTTTTTTTCATCTAAGTTTCTTATTTATCTTGTGCCAATCCAACACAAATATTTTATTTACTTAACTGATTGATTACTACTTAATTGAATTTTTTTTCTCACTATTTTATTCATATTGACAATGATGTATCGAACAAATATAATTTGATCGTAGATAAATGGATCTGTTTATTCCATAATGATGGGTTTGTCGGGTTTACTGTTATACAAAATGTATTTTCTTTAATGAGAATGAAAAATTTTGAGAAAATGGGCGGTCTGTAAATTTGGATATTATTGATCATAAAATCTTTCCCTTATGTTTCTTGTTAGCTCAACGGTTTAACGTAGTTGTACAGTGCAATTCAATTTTTTTTTATTTCGATCATATCTACATATCATATTTATCTGGGTTGCTAACTCAATGGTAGAGTATTCGGCTTTTAAGTGCGACTATGATCTTTTACACATTTGGATGAAGTAAGGAATTCGTCCAGACTATTGGTAGAGTCTATAAGACCGCGACTGATCCTGAAAGGTAATGGATGGAAAAAACAGCATGTCGTAATAATAAGAAGAAAATAAAAAATTTTCTTCTTATTATTTTTAGTAGAATTTTGAGTTGATCTCTATCGGATTATACCAAAATTGTGTTTTCTTTTTGGAGAAAGACAAAAGAAATTCCCATTTACAGTTGGGTCTAGTGAATAAATGGATAGAGCCCCACGGCTCCAATTCTGGTAAAAAAAAAGCAACGAGCTTATATTCTTATCTTAATTTGAATAATTACCCGATCTAATTAGACGTTAAAAAAAATTAGTACCTGATGCGGGGAAGGGTTCTCCTGTGAGGAGTTCTTTGATTATTTTTTTGAATCCTAACTATTCTTTATTATGGATTGGAAATAAATGTGTAGAAGAAACAGTATACTGACAAAAAGAATTTGTTCCAAAGTCAAAAGAGCGATCGGGTTGCAAAAATAAAAAGATTTTTTAACCTCTGATAATTATAACGAGGATAAACCCCTTGGTATAGAAGGGGAGGGAGAGGATAAAGATCTGTTGATTGGACTCTCAGTTTCCGGGGTATATATATTATATGTTTCCATACATAATGCATACCCTGTTCTGACCATATTGCACTATGTATAATTTGATAACTTAAGAAATGCCTACTGTTTCTAGTTCAAGTAGAAATGTAAGTCAATGGAAGAATTACAAGGATATTTCGAAAAGGATAGATCTCGGCAACAACACTTCCTATATCCGCTACTCTTTCAAGAGTATATTTATGCACTTGCTCATGATCATGGTTTAAATGGTTCAATTTTTTACGAACCCATGGAAGTTTTTGGTTATGATAATAAATCTAGTTTAGTACTTGTAAAACGCTTAATTACTCGAATCTATCAACAAAATTATTTGATTATTTCGGTTAATGATTCTAATCAAAATAGATTTGTTGGGAACAACCATTTTTTTTATTCGCATTTTTATTCTCAAATGATATCAGAAAGTTTTGCAATTATTGTAGAAATTAAGTTCTCGCCGCAATTAGTATCCGATTTCAAAGAAAAAGAAATACCAAAATATTATAATTTACGATCAATTCATTCAATTTTTCCTTTTTTAGAGGACAAATTATCACATTTAAATTATGTTTCAGATATACTAATACCGCATCCCATTCATATGGGGATCTTGGTTCAAATTCTTCAATGCTGGATTCAAGATGTTCCCTTTTTGCATTCATTGCGATTCTTTCTTCACGAATGTCATAATTCGAATAGTCTTCTGGTTACTCAGAAGAAATCCATTTACGTTTTTTCAAAAGAAAATAAAAGATTATTTCAGTTTATATACAATTTTTATGTATTTGAATGTGAATTTTTATTAGTTTTTATTCGTAAAAAATCTTCTTATTTACGATTAACATCTTCTGGAACTTTTCTTGAACGA